ATAGTAATCATATAATTGCAGCAATTGCAATTTTTTTTTTCAGAAAAAAAAAATCAATCTGATTATTTTATTCTAAAACAAAATAGAAAATAAGGCAGATAAATGGAAGGGTGAAAGAAAGAAAAAAAAGAAAAAAAAATATCAATGATATATGATTCCAATATGTAAGGTCTATGATTCATTTTATAAAAGCCAATGAATGTAATAAAGCATCAATAGAGATTGATCTATAATTAAATGAATCTATTCATAGAATAAAAAATCAAGAGTCTGGAGCCAATAAAGACTGAGAAAATTGACTCAATAACAAATTTCATTCAATTTGATTTTATTCAGGACTCCATTGTAAAAGTAGGACCTAACCATTAATTGGGAAGTGATGGGGACGACGGAACCAATAAACCAGTACTGATTTATTGGGCAGGATGGCGAAAGAAAAGAAAGGAACCAGTAGACAATTCATTTCTATTTAGTCTTTATTCTAAAAGCTAATGGATTACTTCCACAAATGAAATAATTATTGAAATAGTAAAATAATTATTGAAATAGTAAAATAATTATTGAAATAGTAAATATTCGCCCGCGAAGGTTTTTATGTTATTAAATTTTAAAATTTTAAACAAAACAATCTGATAACATATTGACTATATAAAATATATAAACAGAATGAAAACCAGAAATCGAATACATAGTCATATAAAATTCGATAGAATAGAAAATAAAATAATACAAAAATATACAAATTTCTAATAATACAAATTTAGAATAACAGGAGAAATCCCACCAAATACCATGCTTTAATATAGTATATTATTACATGTATATTTTTTAATCATTTCATTCGCGAGGAGCTGGATGAGAAGAAACTCTCATGTCCGGTTCTGTAGTAGGGATGGAATTGATAAACGACCATCTACTATAACCCCAAAAGAACCAGATTCCGTAAGCAACATAGAGGAAGAATGAAAGGAATGTCTTATCGAGGTAATTGTATTTCTTTCGGTAGATATGCTCTTCAGGCACTTGAACCCGCTTGGATTACATCTAGACAAATAGAAGCGGGACGACGGGCAATGACAAGAAATGCGCGCCGCGGGGGAAAAATATGGGTACGTATATTTCCTGACAAACCTGTTACTGCAAGACCTACGGAAACACGTATGGGATCGGGGAAAGGATCCCCCGAATATTGGGTAGCTGTCGTTAAACCTGGCAGAATACTTTATGAAATGGGCGGAGTAACAGAAAATATAGCTAGAAAGGCTATTTCAATAGCAGCGTCAAAAATGCCTATACAAACTCAATTCATTATTTCGAGATAGGAATAGAAAAACCAAAGGAAAAAGTCCTTTAGGATTAAAAAAACAAAAATCGAACGTTTATTTTTTTTTTTTTTGAACAAAAATATTTCTTTTTTTTGCCCTTTGCATTGAAATAACAGATTAAAAAAATGATATGATCCAATCTCAGACCCATTTGAGTGTAGCAGATAACAGTGGAGCCCGAAAATTAATATGTATTCGAATCATGGGGACTAGTAATCGGCGATATGCACATATCGGTGACATTATTGTTGCTGTAATCAAAGAAGCCGTACCAAATTCACCTCTAGAAAGATCCGAAGTAATCAGAGCTGTAATTGTACGTACTTGTAAAGAACTCAAACGTGACAACGGCATAATAATAAGATATGATGACAATGCTGCAGTTGTCATTGATCAAGACGGAAATCCAAAAGGAACTAGAATTTTTGGTGCAATCGCCCGGGAATTGAGACAGTTAAATTTCACTAAAATAGTTTCATTAGCACCTGAAGTATTGTAAAATAAAACATTGTAAGATATAAGATGAGACCCCGATATAGTTATAGTATTTGAATGGAATTAATTAAAGTAAATTAGAATAAATTAGAAAATTAATTAAAAAAAAATGAATTAAAAATGAAAGAAATTAGTAGATTTGAGTTCATGCATATACCTCTAAAATAATAAAAAAAATGAATTCATATGATAAAAAGAAAACAAACAAAAAAAAAAAAGAAAAATATGTTGATTATATCAAAATTATGAGGCACCAATAAATTTAGTTTATCATGGGGAGAGACACTATTGCTGACATAATAACCTCTATACGAAATGCGGACACGGATAGAAAAGGAACTGTCCGACTAGCATTTACTAACATCACCGAAAAAATTATTAAAATACTTTTGCAAGAAGGTTTTATTGAAAATGTGAGGAAACATCAGGAAGGTAAGAAATTTTTTGTTGTTTTAACTCTACGACATAGAAGAAATAGGAAAGGATCGTATGGAACTAATCTAAATTTAAAACGAATAAGTCGGCCTGGTCTACGAATCTATTCTAACTATCAAAAAATTCCTAGAATTCTAGGCGGGATGGGGATTGTAATTCTTTCTACCTCTCGGGGTATAATGACAGACCGAGAGGCTCGACTAGAAAAAATCGGTGGAGAAATCTTGTGTTATATATGGTAATCTTTCCTCTCGGATATCAAAATTTTATCCGGACTTCCTGTTTGTGAAAAAAAAAAAAAAAAAAATAGAAAGAAGAAAGAAAGGGGTTCTAATATTATTTTTATTATTTTTCCTGCATTATATTAATTGATACTTGATACTTCACGAGGTTTTAGCTGGAATAAAAGAATAAAAATAGAGTCAAGTCAAGAGGGTTTAATTGTTGAATCACTTACTAATGGTATCTCTCAAGTTTGTTTCGATAATGAAGATCGGATTTTAGGTTCTGTTTCAGAAAAAATCCGACATAGTTTTGTTTTATCCGTAGACTACTAAGACATAGCGTAAAAATAAAAATGGAAGTAAGCCGATATGATTCGACCAAAGAACGTCTAATCTATAGACTACACAACAAAAATTCGAATGATTAGGTAGTTTTTTTTTTTCAACTTCTATATTCCTTTCATTTTCATAGAGATATAATTCCAGATTGGAAAATTTAACGAAACTTATTTTCTTCAAAAACACATGTATATTCAAAATTAAGGAATGACAAATATGAAAATAAGGGCCTCCGCTCGTAAAATTTGTGAAAAATGCCGACTAATACGTAGACGGGGACGAATTAGAGTAATTTGTTCCAATCCGAGACATAAGCAAAGACAAGGCTAGTCCTTCGAAACCGGGACTCTTTATCTTCTTTATCTTTAATCTTTAAGGCATCCGATATATAAATAAAAAAAAAGATTTATTTTGACATGACATGGATATATCCATAGACACCTGGCTTCTATTTATAAGATGATAACATAAAATATGGCAAAACCTTTACCTAGAATTGGTTCGCGCAGGAATGGCCGTATTAGTTCACGTAAGAATGCGCGTAAAATACCAAAAGGAGTTATTCATGTTCAAGCAAGTTTCAACAATACTATTGTGACGGTTACAGACGTACGGGGGCGGGTGATCTCATGGTCTTCCGCCGGAATGTGCGGGTTCAGGGGCACAAGAAGAGGGACACCATTTGCTGCTCAAACCGCAGCTGGAAATGCTATTCGGACAGTAGTGGATCAAGGTATGCAACGAGCTGAAGTCATGATAAAAGGCCCTGGTCTCGGGCGAGATGCGGCATTAAGAGCTATTCGTAGAAGTGGTATATTATTAAGTTTCGTCCGGGATGTAACTCCTATGCCACATAATGGCTGCAGGCCCCCTAAAAAACGACGTGTGTAAAAATCTAAACATTGTAAACATTGTAAAAATATAAACATTAAAGAGATTTCAAGAGAAATAAATAATTCAATGATTTGATCAAAAATAACAAACATTCTTATGGTTCGAGAGAAAGTAACAATATCTACTCGGACACTACAGTGGAAGTGTGTTGAATCAAGAGCCGACAGTAAACGTCTTTTTTATGGACGCTTTATCATGTCTCCGCTTATGAAGGGTCAAGCGGACACAATAGGCATTGCGATGCGAAGGGGTTTGCTTGGAGAACTAGAAGGAACGTGTATCACACGCGCAAAATCTGAGAAAATACCACACGAATTTTCTACTCTAGCAGGGATTCAAGAATCAGTACATGAAATTTTAATGAATTTGAAAGAAATTGTATTGAGAAGCAATTTGTATGGAACTTGTGACGCATCTATTTGTGTCAAAGGCCCTGGATATGTAACTGCTCAAGATATCATCTTACCACCTTCGGTGCAAATCGTTGATAATACACAGCATATAGCTATTCTAACGGAACCAATTGACTTGTGTATTGGCTTACAAATCGAAAGGACTCGTGGCTATTGTATAAAATCGCCAAATAACTTTCAAAATGGAAGTTATCCAATCGATGCTGTATTCATGCCCGTTCGAAATGTGAATCATAGTGTTCATTCTTATGGAAATGGGAATGAAAAGCAAGAGATACTTTTTCTAGAAATATGGACAAATGGGAGTTTAACTCCTAAAGAAGCACTTCATGAAGCCTCTCGGCATTTGATTGATTTATTTATTCCTTTTTTACAGGCAGAAGAAGAAAACTTCCATTTAGAAAAAAGACAACATAAGGGTACTTTACCCTTTTTTACTTTTCATAATAAATTGGCTAAACTAAAGAAAAATCAACAAGAAATAGCATTGAAATATATTTTTATTGACCAATCAGAATTGACTCCTAATATTTATAATTGTCTCAAAAAGTCCAATATACATACATTATCGGACCTTTTAAATAAGAGTCAAGAAGACCTTATGAAAATGAAGGATCTTTGCATAGAAGATGTCAAAAAGATATTGAGAATTCTAGAAATAGAAAAGCATTTCGCAATTGACTTTGCAAAGAATCAAATTTAAATCCATTGGATTTATGGTTATTATCATTTTTTTTTCTAATTTCTAAATAATCTAAATAAAGAAAATGAATTTTAAATCTTTAAGACAATCTATAATATATTCGCAAAAAAATAGATAAAAAATTGAATTGAATAGATGTTATCTAGGGAAAATTCAATTTGAAGCGACTATC